TTATACCAATGAGCAAAAAAAGTACAACTTGAACAATGAATTAATAAGTCGAACAAAAGCTCTAGAAAAAGAAAAGGGATTTCTTGCTCTAGATATGCTCGAAAAAAGGACCAGATTATGCAATGATGAAAACGAACAAAAATACTTGCCCAAAACGTATGACCCCTTTTTGAGGGGACCATATCGTGGAACAATAAAAAAATTCTATTCACATATGATCATGAATGATTTAATCACTTCTACAGATACGGAGGATTCCATAGAAATCAATTGGATAAATAAGATTTATGGGCTACTTCCTAATAATTCTAATTATTCCAGAAAATTTGAACATCAAAAGAATCCGCCTGATAGGGAATCATTACTGAATTATATTGGTAATTCCTTAACCTCAATCAAAGAATTTCCTTTTGAGCCTGCACCCATTTTGCATTTTAAAAAATATTCTTTATTGAGAGAGCAAACAAGAATTGATTTTGAAAATCAAACAAAAGCTTTAAAATGGGTATTCGATGTAATTACAACTGATCCAAACGATCAAACAATAATTAGAAATAAATCTATTGGAATAGAAGAAATCCATAAAAGGGTTCCTCGGTGGTCATACAAATTAACTGATGATTTGGAAGAACAGGAGGAAGAAAATGAGGAAGAATCTAAGGAAGATCATGAAATTCGTTCAAGAAAAGCCAAACGCGTAGTAATTTATACTGATAACAATCAGAATACCAACCCTATTACAACTACAAATAATACTAATAATAGTGATCAAGCAGAAGAGGTGGCTTTGATACGTTACTCGCAACAATCGGATTTTCGTCGGGATATAATCAAAGGATCCATGCGTGCTCAAAGACGTAAAACGGTTATTTGGGAAATGTTTCAAGCAAATGTGCATTCTCCGCTTTTTTTGGATCGAATAGACAAAACATTTTTTTTTTCTTCTTTTTATATCTCTGAAATGATGAATCTCATTTTTAGGAATTTGGTGGGGAGAGAACCAGAATTGAAAATTTCACATTTTGATTTTGAGGAGGAAGAGACAAGGGAAAAAGAGAAAAAAAACGAAGAAAAAAAAGAGGAAAATGAACGTATAGTAATATCAGAAACTTGGGATAGCATTATATTTGCTCAAACAATAAGAGGTTTGATGTTAGTAACCCAATCTTTTCTTAGAAAATACATTGTATTGCCTTCATTGATAATTGCTAAAAATATTGGCCGTATGTTATTATTCCAATTCCCCGAATGGTATGAGGATTTGAAGGAGTGGAATAGAGAAATGCATGTTAAATGCACTTATAATGGTGTTCAATTATCAGAAACAGAATTTCCCAAAGATTGGTTAGCAGACGGTATTCAGATAAAGATTCTATTTCCTTTCTGTTTGAAACCTTGGCGAAGATCTAAAATACGATCTCATCCTAGGGATCAAATAAAAAAAAAAGGAAAAAAAGACAATTTTTGTTTTTTAACGGTTTGGGGAATGGAAGCGGAATTCCCTTTTGGGAATCCCCGAAAACGACCTTCCTTTTTTGAACCCATTTATAAGGAACTCCAAAAAAAAGTTAGAAAAGTTAAAAAGGATTTCTTTCTACTTCTAAAAGTTTCAAAAGAAAAAACAAGATGGATCATTAAAATACTTCTAGTTCTAAAACGAATAATGAAGGAAATTCCAAAAGTAAACCCAATATTCTTATTTGAATTGAGCAAGGTGAAAGTATATGAAACGGCTGAAAATGGAAAAGATTCCGAAATAAATAATAAGATTATTCACAAATCAACCATTCAAATCCAATCCATGAATTGGACAAATTATTCACTCATAGAAAAAAAGATGAAAGATCTTTCTGATAGAACAATCACAATCAGGAATCAAATAGAACGAATCACAAAAGACAAGAAAAAAATAATTCTAACTTGTGCTGATAAAAGATCAAAATCACAGAAACATATTTGGCAGATATTCCAAAGAATAAATATACGATTAATACGTAAATCACATTATTTTATGAAATCTCTGATTGAAAATATATATATAGATATCTTGCTATGTATGATTACCATTCACAGGATCTATTTCCAACTTTTCTTTGAATCAACAAAAAAAATAATCAATAAATCCGTTTACAACGATCAAACAAATCAGGAAGGAATTGATGAAAGAGATCAAAATACAATGAACTTTTTTTCCACTATAAAAAAGTCCTTTTCGAATACTAATATTAGTAATAGTACAAAAATGTATTATGACTTATCCTCCTTGTCCCAAGCATATGTATTTTACAAATTATCACAAACCCAATTACTTAACAAGTATCAATTGAAATCTCTACTTCAATATCAGGGGACTTATCCTTTTATTAAGGATAAAATCAAGGATTATTGTATGACACGAGGAATATTTGATTACAATTCAAGACATAAGAAAATTCATAAGTCTGGAATGATTGACTGGTTAAAGGGGCATTATCAATACAATTTATCTAAAACCAAATGGTCGCGGTTAGTACCGCAAAAATGGCGAAATAGAATCAATCAACGTTATAGGATTCAAAATAAGGACTCAATTAAAGCGGATTCATATAAAAAAGAAAAAGACCAATTAATTCATTACGTGAAACAAAATTACTATGCAGCGGATTCATTGACAAATCAAAAAGAAAAATGGAAAAAACACTACAGATATGATCTTTTATCACATAAATATATGAACTATGGGGATAAGGAGGATTTTGATATTTATGGGTCAAGATTACAAGTAAACGGGGTTCACAAAATTCCATATAATTTCAATAAACCAAAATCCGAATCATTTTATGTATTGGTAAGTACAGCTATTAGTGATTATCTAGAAGAAGGATATATTATTGATACGCATAAAAATCTAGATAGAAAATATTTTGATTGTCGAATTCTCCACTTTTGTCTTAGAAAAAATATCAATATTGAGACCTGGACCAATACACATATCGGTACCAAAATTGATAAAAATACTAAGACTGAAAAAAAAATCAACAACAAATTGAAAAAAAAAGATATTTTTTCTCTTACGATTCATCAAGAAATCAACCCATCCAATCAAAAAAGTATTTTTTTTAATTGGATGGGAATGAATCAAGAAAGAGTTTATCATACCATATCAAATCTAGAATCTTGGTTCTTCCCAGAATTTGTCTTACTTTTTGATGCATATAAGATTAAACCATGGATTATACCAATCAAATTACTTCTTTTTGACTTTTATTTTTATAAAAATAAAAGTCAAAATAAAAACATCAATATAAATAGAAAAAATAATCTTCAGATGATATCTCATCAAAAAAAATATCTTAAATTAGAAAATTCCAACCAACAAAAAAATGAGCAACAGGACCAAGTAAATCTTGTATCAGATCTACGAAAAGAAAACAAAAAAAAAGATATTGAAGAGAATTATGCGAGATCAGACATTACCATTAAAAAAGGTAAGAAGAAAAAACAATCCAAGAAAAACAAGAAAGCAGAACTAGATTTCTTCCTGAAAAAATATTTCCTTTTTCAATTAAGATGGGATGACTCCTTGAACCAAAGAATGATCAATAATATCAAGGTATATTGTCTCTTACTTAGACTGATAAATCCAAAAGAAATTGCTATATCCTCGATTCAAAGAGGAGAGATGCATCTGGATGTAATGCTAATTCAGAAAGATCTAGCTCTTACAGAATTGATAAAAAAAGGAATATTAATTATCGAACCAATTCGTCTATCTATAAAAAGGGATGGAAAATTGATTATATATCAAACTATAAGTATTTCATTGGTCGAGAACAATAAACACCAAACTAATAGAAAATGCATAAAAAAAAGTTATATTGATAAGAGGAATTTGGATAAACCCATTGTACGATATGGGAATATGCTTGTGAATGGGGACACAAATTATTATGATTTCCTTGTTCCCGAAAATATTCTATCTCCTAGACGTCGCAGAGAATTGAGAATGTTAATTTGTTTCAATTCCCATAATTGGAATGTTACGGATAGAAATAGAAATCCATTATTTTGCAATGAAAACAACATAAGAAACTCTGGAAAATTTTTGGATGAGGACAAGCATCTTAATACGGATACAAATAAATTCATTAAATGCAAATTTGTTCTTTGGCCCAATTACCGATTAGAAGATTTAGCTTGTATGAATCGCTATTGGTTTGATACCAATAATGGCAGTCGTTTCAGTATGTCAAGGATACATATGTATCCACGATTTAGAATTATTTAATTTAATAGTATATTTCCTATATCATATATATATATATCTATATTCCGTGACATTTTCGGTATATGAAAGCCGAAAGATGTATGCATATGCTATGTTATATTTTGGTAAATGATACAGATTGAATGGTGTATCCATTCAATTGGATATAGGAATAAATAAATTAGGGGAATCCTTTTAGATAGAAATAAATTCTTTTCTTTCGTTAATGTGGAAACATATTATCCCTTTCTATCCAAATCAAATTGAAAATTTGATTTGGATAAAATAAAGAAGTAGTATATGAATAAATCCAAATTTTTGTGTGTGTGTACTAGATGTGTGTACTAGATTAAAATAACCGGCATAATTCTTTTTTTTTTTTTATTATTTTTCCTGATCGGAAAAATCCATGAAAAAGAAAGAAAAAGGATAGAAAAATTTTTTATGGTCAAAAATTCATTCATTTCCATTATTCCACAAGAAGAAAAAGAAGAAAACAAAGGTTCTGTTGAATTTCAAGTATTCAGTTTCACCAATAAGATACGGAGACTTACTTCACATTTGGAATTGCACAAAAAAGATTTTTTATCACAAAGGGGTCTACGAAAAATTCTAGGAAAACGTCAACGGTTGCTGGCTTATTTGTCAAAGAAAAATAGAGTACGTTATAAGAAATTAATTGGTCAGTTGGATATTCGAGAGCCAAAAACTCGTTAATTTAATCGTTTGAATTTTTTAGTAGTATTCAATTTTTTGTTTTGATGAGTCTCGTTTTGAGGAATTCATGGAATAATGAATTAAGGAAGAAAAGATATGACAGTACCGGTTACAAGAAAAGATCTCATGATAGTCAATATGGGGCCTCACCACCCATCAATGCATGGTGTTCTCCGACTAATCGTTACTCTCGATGGTGAAGATGTTATTGACTGTGAGCCCATATTGGGCTATTTACACAGAGGAATGGAAAAGATAGCGGAAAATAGAACAATTATACAATATCTACCTTATGTAACACGATGGGATTATTTAGCTACTATGTTCACAGAGGCAATAACCGTAAATGCGCCAGAACAATTGGAAAATGTTCAAGTACCTCAAAGAGCTAGCTATATCAGAGTAATTATGCTGGAATTGAGCCGTATAGCTTCTCATTTGTTATGGCTTGGACCTTTTATGGCGGATATCGGTGCACAGACTCCCTTTTTCTATATTTTCAGAGAAAGGGAATTGATATATGATCTATTCGAAGCCGCCACAGGTATGCGAATGATGCATAATTATTTCCGTATTGGAGGAGTAGCTGCTGATCTACCTTATGGATGGATAGATAAATGTTTGGATTTCTGCGATTATTCTTTAACAGGAGTTGTTGAATATCAAAAACTTATTACGTGGAATCCCATTTTTTTAGAACGAGTTGAAGGAGTGGGCATTATTGGTGGAGAAGAAGCTGTAAATTGGGGTTTATCAGGACCGATGTTACGAGCTTCTGGAATCCAATGGGATCTTCGTAAAGTTGATCATTATGAGTGTTACAATGAATTCGATTGGGAAGTCCAATGGCAAAAAGAAGGAGATTCATTAGCTCGTTATTTAGTACGAATCGGTGAAATGAAGGAATCCATAAAAATTATTCAACAGGCTCTAGAAGGAATTCCTGGAGGACCTTATGAAAATTTAGAAGTACGACGCTTTGATAGAGCAAAGAATTCCGAATGGAATGATTTTGAATATAGATTTATTAGTAAAAAACCTTCACCCAATTTAGAATTGTCGAAACAAGAACTTTATGTGAGAGTGGAAGCCCCAAAAGGAGAATTGGGAATTTATTTGATAGGAGATAATAGTGTTTTCCCCTGGAGATGGAAAATTCGTCCACCCGGTTTTATCAATTTGCAAATTCTTCCTCAGCTAGTTAAAAGAATGAAATTGGCTGATATCATGACGATATTGGGTAGTATAGATATCATTATGGGAGAAGTTGATCGTTGAAATGATAATTGATACGACAGAAGTACAAACTATCAATTCTTTTTCTACATCGGAATTTTTAAAAGAAGTGTATGGACTAATATGGATTGTACCCATTTTGACCCTTATATTGGGAATAACAATGGGGGTACTAGTAATTGTGTGGTTAGAAAGAGAAATATCTGCAGCGATACAACAACGTATTGGGCCTGAATATGCTGGCCCGTTGGGAATTCTTCAAGCTATAGCGGATGGGACTAAACTACTTTTTAAAGAGGACCTCCTCCCATCTCGAGGAGATATTCGTTTGTTTAGCGTGGGACCGTCTATAGCGGTTATATCAATTCTACTAAGTTATTTAGTAATTCCTTTTGGGTATCGTCTTGTTTTAGCCGATCTCAGTATAGGTGTTTTTTTATGGATCGCCATTTCTAGTATTGCTCCTATTGGGCTTCTTATGTCAGGATATGGATCGAATAATAAATATTCCTTTTTAGGTGGTCTACGAGCTGCTGCTCAATCTATTAGTTATGAAATACCATTAACTCTATGTGTGTTATCAATATCTCTACGTGTGATTCGTTGGAATATGAACTTTGAACCTCTCTTCTAGAAATAAAAGAAAAAAGAAAGAGGTTCAATGTATTGAATAGATGTTTTCATTTTTTTTTTTTTATTCAGCATTCGGGTTGATGAGTTAAACCAGATAGTTATATGAGTGAAACTAAACAGCTTCCAAATTTGTAGTAAGAAGAAACAATCTCATTCCCTATGTACAAGAATAAAGTTGAAGTAAAAATAAGCAGTGTAAACTGCTTACCCCAAGATTAAGATTTTTTGATTAGTCATCATATCTTGAAGCGGGCGCAAACAAAAGATCAACTGTATGGAGTTTCTACTACTGTCTCATATGTATTACTATACCGGGGATCAATCAAAAGTCAGTGGACGGTTAGGAACACCAAGGTACACAAAGGATTTGTAATGGAGATAATGTAAGGTATCAAAAAAGAGGTATTTCTTCATAAAACGAATCATAATAAGGACTTGAAATTGGTAGAAATGATCAAGTAGTACTTCCCTACGATTCCGATCTAGAGTATGCTCCTATTCACTGGTTAAAGAAATGACTATCAAGAACGAATTAATTCTTTATTTTATTTTTGAGTATCCTCCTCTGAGACAGAAGAACAGGAAAAAAGAAATGGAATGCAGTAATTGAATGAATAATAAAAAAAGGGGATCCCTATTTATTCTTTTCTCTATCCATATTCATACATATCGAATTCTTATCACGATTCATGAACTAATGACTAATTCTTTTTATTTTGTATTGATTGATATAAGGAGTATTTTATTGAAATATTAAGTTATTACCGAACAAAGAGAAATTTTTATTGTAAAGGATGAGATCAATTCGGAAGCACTTTTTTTATTATTCTAGCAGACAGAATTCCATTGGTCTAATTTGGGACTTTCCGATGTATCTTTATTCTATCCATCCAAAGATGGTGATAATACCGAACCCGTCCTTACATTTTTTTTGTGGCCATCGAGGAGCCGTATGAAGCTGAGGTCTCACGTACGGTTTTGAAATAGCGATGGAAACAGTGATGTTATTATCGACTATGATTATCTAACAGTTCAAGTACAGTTGATATAGTTGAAGCACAGTCAAAATATGGTTTTTGGGGGTGGAATCTGTGGCGTCAGCCTATAGGATTTATTGTTTTTCTAATTTCTTCTCTAGCCGAATGTGAGAGATTGCCCTTTGATTTACCAGAAGCGGAGGAGGAATTAGTAGCAGGTTATCAAACCGAGTATTCGGGTATCAAATATGGTTTATTTTATCTTGCTTCTTACCTAAATTTATTAGTTTCTTCATTATTTGTAACAGTTCTTTACTTAGGTGGGTGGAATTTACCTATTCCGTATATATCCATTTCTGAGCTTTTCGGAATAAAAAAAATCGCCGGCATTTTTGGAATAACAATGGGTATCCTTATTACATTAACTAAAGCTTATTTGTTTCTCTTCATTTCTATCACAACAAGATGGACTTTACCTAGAATGAGAATGGACCAGTTATTAAATCTTGGATGGAAATTTCTTTTACCTATTTCTCTAGGTAATCTGTTATTAACAACTTCTTCCCAACTTGTTTCATTATAAATAAGAGAATACGATAACACTATTTTAGATTCATAATCTCTATCAAACAAGAGAAAGAAACGTCAAATTTTTCATGTATATCTACAATATGTTCCCTATGGTAATTGGGTCCATGAATTATGGTCAACAAACAATACGAGCTGCAAGGTACATTGGTCAAAGTTTCATAATTACCTTATCCCACACAAATCGTTTACCTGTAACTATTCAATATCCTTATGAAAAATCGATCACATCAGAGCGTTTCCGGGGTCGAATCCACTTTGAATTTGATAAATGTATTGCTTGTGAAGTATGTGTTCGTGTATGCCCGATAGATCTACCCGTTGTTGATTGGAGATTTGAAAGAGATATTAAAAAGAAACAATTACTTAATTATAGTATAGATTTCGGGGTTTGTATATTTTGTGGTAACTGTGTCGAGTATTGTCCAACAAATTGTTTATCAATGACTGAAGAATATGAACTTTCTACTTATGATCGTCACGAATTGAATTATAATCAAATTGCTTTGGGTCGATTACCAATCTCAATAATTGGAGATTACACAATTCAAACAGTTATGAATTCGACTCAAATAAAAATAGACAAAGATAAACCCTTTGATTCAAGAACAATTACCGATTACTAAGATTTTGTTTTGATATAAAGGATCCAAGCTTTTTATTTTGGGTAGTCAGTAACTACAAATAAAAACTAATGATTGTTGAGAATCACTCTTTGATTTAAACTAAAAATATATTTTTAGTGATGATTTCAAAATAGCAAATTTCAACTACTTTTTTCTTTTTTTTCTTTCGGATAAATATAAATAAAGTAAGGTTGGCCCGATAATTTTATCTATATCTACATTAATCCATATTCAAATTCAATTCAATTATAAATGTATCATATACATTATTATATACAAGAAAACAAAAATAGGGTAACCCCTTTTCCTTTCCTGGACCATTTATTTAGTAAAGTTAAAGTAAGGTCATGAAATAGTTAAAGTTATTTATTTTGTATTTTATACATAATGGGTTTACCTGGACCAATACATGATATTCTTGTTGTATTTCTGGGGTCAATTCTTGTATTAGGGGGTCTGGGGGTAGTATTATTTACCAATCCAATTTATTCTGCCTTTTCATTGGGATTGGTTCTTGTTTGTATATCCTTATTCTATATTTCATCGAACTCCTATTTTGTAGCTGCCGCACAGCTCCTTATTTATGTGGGAGCCATAAATATCTTGATCATATTTGCTGTAATGTTCATGAATGGTTCAGGATATTCCAATAATTCCTATTTTTGGACCATTGGAGATGGGGTCACTTTGATGGTTTGTACAACTATTCTTTTTTCACTAATTACTACTATCCCAGATACGTCATGGTACGGAATTATTTGGACTGCAAGGTCAAACCAGATTATGGAACAGGACCTAATAAATAACGTTCAACAAATTGGGATTCATTTATCAACAGATTTTTATCTTCCGTTTGAACTCATTTCAATAATTCTTTTAGTTTCCTTGATAGGTGCAATTACTATGGCTCGACAATAAGCAATAAAAATACTTAACTTATAATGATTTAATGATTCCCAATTTTTAGAATTATAACTAAATTCTAAATAAATAAATAGAAATTTTTAGTTAAATCTATCTACCGTCAATATCTTCTTTTGTTGTGTAATTGTTCTATTCTAATCAATTGAATCGGTTGAATTGTTATTCATATTGAAATGAATCGAGATTGATAAGGAGTTAGTCAATGATGTTTGAGCATGTCCTTTTCTTGAGTGTTTATTTATTTTCTATAGGTATCTATGGATTGATCACAAGTCGAAACATGGTTAGAGCGCTTATGTGTCTTGAGCTTATACTAAATTCGGTTAATATCAATCTTGTAACATTTTCTGATATATTTGATAGTCGCCAATTAAAAGGAGACATTTTCTCAATCTTTGTTATAGCCATTGCAGCTGCTGAAGCAGCTATTGGACTTGCTATTGTTTCGTCGATCCATCGTAACAGAAAATCAACTCGTATTAATCAATCGAATTTGTTGAATAATTAGTGATAATCATCATAGATAATTTAAATAAAGACACATAAAAATATTTAATAGAATTGAAATACTATTAAATATTGAATTGTATTTTTATATTTATATTGAAATAATGATGACCAATTTGTTGGCCAATTAATTTTAATTCGCATGTGTAACTCGTATCATCATAATTGTTGAAACGAAAATCAAAGTGTCTTGACCTTTTCTCATAAACAGATTGATTTAAGAAATATATTGATTGTTTTTAATAAACCACTGTTTCGTCTGGTGTCTACAATATTACAATATATAATATATGATTCATTTACTACTAATTTGATTTGACCAGATCGAAAATCTTTTATGTTCAAAACTGTAATTTATAGATCCAATGTCACATTCAGTAAAAATTTATGATACATGTATAGGGTGTACTCAATGTGTACGAGCTTGCCCCACAGATGTATTGGAAATGATACCTTGGGACGGATGTAAAGCCAAGCAAATAGCTTCCGCGCCAAGAACCGAGGACTGTGTAGGTTGTAAGAGATGTGAATCTGCCTGCCCAACAGATTTTTTGAGTGTCCGTGTTTATTTAGGGCCTGAAACAACTCGCAGCATGGCTCTATCTTATTGATACGTTACAAAAAACTCCACTTGAATCATTTGTGATTCCTCTTTACCGACAAAAGCCCGTGCTCGACAAAATATATTATTTTGAGGACGGGCTTCTCTGGTCAAAATGTATCTTGTCTTTATCACGAGTTATTTTCCTTGGTTAACAATACTTGTTGTTTTACCGATATTCGCGGGTTCCTCAATTTTCTTATTCCCTCATAGAGGGAATAAGATGTTTAGGTGGTATACTATATGTATATGCTTATTAGAACTCCTTCTAACGACTTATGCATTCTGTTATCATTTCCAATTGGATGATCCATTAATGCAATTGAAGGAAGATTCTAAATGGATAGATGTTTTTGATTTCCACTGGAGACTAGGAATCGATGGGCTTTCCATAGGACCCATTTTACTGACAGGATTTATCACTACTTTAGCAACTTTAGCAGCTTGGCCAATTACTCGAAATTCGCGGTTGTTCTATTTCCTGATGCTAGCAATGTACAGCGGTCAAATAGGATTATTTTCCTCTCGAGACTTTTTACTTTTTTTCATCATGTGGGAGTTAGAATTAATTCCTGTTTACTTACTTTTATCCATGTGGGGGGGAAAGAAACGTCTCTACTCGGCTACAAAGTTTATTTTGTACACTGCAGGGGGTTCCGTTTTTTTCTTAATAGGAGTTCTAGGTATGGGTTTATATGGTTCCAATGAACCAACATTAGATTTTGAAAGATTAATTAATCAATCATATCCTGTGGCATTGGAAATAATATTCTATTTTGGCTTCCTTATTGCTTATGCTGTCAAATTGCCGATTATACCCCTACATACATGGTTACCTGATACCCATGGAGAAGCACATTACAGTACATGTATGCTTTTAGCTGGAATCCTATTAAAAATGGGCGCATATGGATTGATTCGGATCAATATGGAATTACTACCCCACGCTCATTCTATATTTTCTCCTTGGTTGGTGATAATAGGAACAATGCAAATAATCTATGCAGCTTCAACTTCTCTTGGTCAACGTAATTTAAAAAAGAGAATAGCCTATTCCTCTGTATCTCACATGGGTTTCACAATTATAGGAATTGGTTCTATAACCGACATGGGACTCAATGGAGCTATTTTACAAATGCTCTCTCATGGATTTATTGGTGCTGCACTTTTTTTCTTGGCGGGAACGAGTTGTGATAGAACACGTCTTGTTTATCTCGAAGAAATGGGAGGGATATCTATCCCAATGCCAAAAACATTTACCATGTTCAGTAGCTTCTCGATGGCTTCTCTTGCATTGCCAGGAATGAGTGGTTTTGTTGCGGAATTTTTAGTATTTTTTGGACTAATTACTAGTACAAAATATCTTTTAATGTCAAAAATGCTAATTACTTTTGTAATGGCAATTGGAATGATATTAACTCCTATTTATTTATTATCTATGTTACGTCAGATGTTTTATGGATACAAGTTATTTAATATTCCAAACTCTAATTTTTGGGATTCTGGACTACGAGAACTATTTCTTTCAATCTGTATCTTTCTACCCGTAATAAGTATTGGTATTTATCCCGATTTTGTTCTTTCGTTATCAGTTGACAAGGTACACGCTATCTTATCCAATTATTATCATAGATAGTGTTTCATTAATGAAACGGAAGGAAAGTCTTATAATTCTTTGAATTTAATATTTTGAAAATCGTTTGCTGTTGCTGTACTGTATAATGAAAAAAGAAATAAAATGAATAAGAATTGTAATTAGATACATCTCGAGTTTTTGAGAACCATTTTAATTTGAATGATTCCTTGATTCAAACGGTTCTCAAAAACTCATAAAAACAAACTTTCGTTATATATGGGATGATGCTTTTATCTTATGTATTCTTCATGTAGTTTATTCAATTAGATGTTTATGTGAATGAACCATAACTATGTAGACCTATTCCTAATAGATTGATCCCAAAATAGCATATCCAAATTATAATAAATCCTATAGAAGCTACAAGTGCCGAATTCGTACCTTTCCAATTTATATTTGTTCTAGTATGTAAATAAATCGCGAATATGGTCCAAGTAATAAATGCCCAAGTTTCCTTGGGGTCCCAATTCCAATAGGATCCCCATGCCTCATTAGCCCATACTGCTCCACAAAGAATACCTATGGTTAAAAAGGTAAACCCTAGACTAATGACACGATAACTCCAATAATCCAAACGCTCAGTTAATTGATATTTGTAATAATTTTGAAATGAAGGAAAAGAAGTGTTTTTAAAAACACTTCTTTTTTCATTCAAATATTCAATCTCACCAAAGAAAAATGACTTAATTAATAAATTATTGCTTTTACAAAAAATTTTGATGTTTTTTCGAAATGTAATGACTAGAAGAGCGACTGATAATAATGATCCGCATAAAAGAGCTGCATAGCTCAATAACATCATACTTACGTGCATCATTAACCACTGAGATTGTAGAGCAGGTACTAATATTGTGGATTGATGCATTTCAGTTGAAAGACCCGACATGGCAAAGCCTTGAGTAAAAATGGTACTTGGTGCAATTATTGTGCTTAAATCGTTTTTAAGGTTACGTATCTTGGGAATCATATGAATAATGAAGAAACTACACGAAAGGAAGATTAATGACTCGTATAAATTACTTAATGGAAAATGTCCCGAAGAAATCCAACGAGAAATTAATAATCCTGTTATAGAGAAAAAGGTAGCTATCATCCCTTTTTCTGATGAATCACGTAATCCTACAATTTTGTGGACTAATAAGGTCATCAAATGAATCATAATCACAATTGAAATGATCGAAAAAGAGATATGAGTTAATATATGTTCTAAAGTCACAAATATCATAAAAGGGGTCCCATTACAGAATTGGAAATCGCGAATTGAATACATTTTAGGATCTATTGTATCTCTTTTAGAAGATGCCGCCACTCGGACTCGAACCGAGATGCTTTAGCACTGCTTCCTAAGAGCAGCGTGTCTACCGATTTCACCACGGCGGCTTACTTGAAATAATAATAGTCAATTCATGTTGAATCGTCGAGATTCAAGGATTCAATATAGTTTAGGAAACATTAATTAGAATCAATGAATAAAGACTGGTTTGTGGTTTAAATATTTGAATCTTCAATAAAATATCTACCTAGGTAGTATCGTCGTGGGTTTTTTAACAATCAACTTTCATGTACTAGAAACTAAGTTTTCTCCAAACAGTTGGAACTCCATAGTTTTTTCTCGGTTGAGGTATAAAACTAAGAATTGTCTTTTTTTCTCAATTTTTTTATGATTTGTTTTTCATTTATCCGATTTCATGGATTCAAATGAAAAAGATTGAGTTTTTTTTTTCAATGAACAAAATCAAATAACTAGGATTTCATATCTATCACAATTTCATCATTAAATACAAATAATTTGTTATTTTTCTAATGATTTCGATACCTTAGTATATTTAAATTAAAGTATTAATATTCTTTATTGCGCATATAATTTATAATACCATTTACAAAACCAATTAAGTTTTGGGATAGGCATATAACAAAAGAGTTTCAATCTCTATCACAATTGTACTTTTCAATTGTGAAAAGTACAATTGTGATAGGGAAAAAAATAATACTTAGAACCCAATATACAAAAAACTCTTATTCTATATATCACAGCAGTGAGTTCTAAGTATTATTGAGAAATTTAATACAGAAAAATACATTAGTTAACATTAATCTTACAAAATTTGGGGTTCTTTAGGCTATATCAATTGAGATTATTCTAAGACTTTATTATTTGTTTGTCGCACAAAAAAACTTTTTGAATGCCCGGTGGAAACCGATTTCGCTAAAGAAAAAGTTTTTACTGCAACTAAATATCCTTTTTTCTTCCAAATATTTCTACGAATACGTTTTTTTGACATAGAAGTACGTTTTTTTGGAACTGCCAT